GTTTGTATTATTAAAATAGTAAAATAATTTATTTTGGGCTGAGACGACTGCTCGAGGTTTTCCTGTTTCCGGGGGGTTTTCAGGAGTGTTATATATCTCAGGAGTTTAGGGGGGTAGGGGGGTTTTTACGCGCAAAAGCCCCCAGGGCGTCTTAGTAAATTACTCGATTGAATTTCATATTATGCTCTTGATATAGATGTATGTACTTAGGTAAAGACATATCTATTCACCATGAATACTATTCACGTGGGAGCAAGAAAAATGTTCAACCTTGTTTTTCATTACCGTGCGCACTCTGAAATGTCAAGTGAAAGGAAGACGAAAAAAGGAAACCCCTTGCCCGATGGAAAGAACGCCCGGCATGCTGGGTGCTCCCGCTTATGATTGCCACCATTAACTTATGCAAGCGTCGATGAAAGTGTGAGGAATAATATCAATCAATGGCCCTGAAGTAGGAACCAAATGCCAGGAATAATTCACTGTGTGAAACCCCCACGATTATTGTCCCTCACCTTCAATAACCGTTGGCATTAAGATATGGACTGGATGGTCGGTTCTTACTGCGCATTACTGTTATAGAATTAGGGATGTCGAGTAAACGTATAACTTAACTAGTGAAGTTTGTGTTAGGTCTTGATAGTGTATTCACTTATTAAATTAAGTGCATATATATATATATCTATGGTTTATGTATTGGTAATTAATATGTATTATCTTAATGGTTTATTACTATATATGGTTATTAAACATATATGTACTTAAATACTATTGATATGGTTAATATAAATGTATGGTGTAAATACATATATGTTCTATAACATTTTTAGGCGTAAAGACATATATGGGCATTTTCGACAAAGAATAGTTAAATTTATAACTCTTGCTTTGGGAGTGAGTGATGGGAGTTAAAGTCTCCTTTCTTTGAGCAATAGGGAGGATTTTAATCTCCGGCGTCCGGCTTACAAGACCGGTGCTCTGTCGCTGAGCTACTAGTGCAAGATCATGCGAGTGCTTTGTTTTCTATTCATCCTGCTAGTGGGAGTAGTAGTAAAAAGATGGAGAAATATGTCAAGGATGCGATTTGTCCGATTAGAATATAGGGGTCTTCGACAGGCATTCCTCCAATTCAGGTAAGAATTAGGACGTTTGCAATTAGTGCTCAGAATAAGAATTGTGATATTGGTCGGAAAGTTATACTTCGTTGTTTAGAGGAGTGTAAAATAGGGACAATTATAAGAACTAGGATTGAGGCAAGTAAGGCTAGGACTCCTCCAAGTTTGTTTGGGATAGAGCGTAAGATAGCATATGCAAATAAGAAATATCATTCTGGTTTGATGTGGGGTGGGGTTACTAGGGGGTTGGCAGGCGTGAAGTTATCAGGATCTCCAAGAATGTTAGGAGTAAAAAGAGCAATGGCTGTTAGGCTAGCTAGTAGGGCGGCGAATCCTAGAAGATCTTTGTACGAAAAGTAGGGGTGAAAGGAGATTTTATCTACGTTTGAGGTAAGTCCTAAAGGGTTATTGGATCCTGTCTCATGCAAGAAAATTAGGTGAATAAAGGTTATAGCAACGATTACGAATGGAAATAGGAAATGGAAGGCAAAGAATCGAGTTAGGGTAGCGTTGTCTACTGAAAATCCACCTCAAATTCATTGGACTAGTGTATTTCCTACGTAGGGGATAGCAGATAGGAGGTTTGTGATAACTGTAGCGCCTCAGAAAGATATTTGTCCTCAAGGTAAGACGTAGCCAACGAAGGCAGTCATTATAACTAATAGTAATAGAATAACTCCAATGTTTCAAGTCTCTTTATAGAGGTAAGAGCCGTAGTATAGTCCTCGGCCGATGTGGAAGTAGATGCAAATAAAGAAGAAGGAAGCACCATTAGCATGAATATTACGGATTAATCATCCGTAGTTTACGTCTCGACAGATGTGAGCAACGGAAGAAAAGGCTGTAGCAATGTCTGAGGTGTAGTGTATTGCAAGAAATAGGCCTGTTAGGATTTGGGTGGCTAAACAAAGTCCTAGAAGGGAGCCAAAATTTCACCACACAGAGATATTAGAGGGGGCGGGGAGATCAACGAGTGCGTTATTAGCAATTTTTAATAAGGGGTGTGTTTTTCGTAGACTTGTCATTAGGGGGTTCTTGTAGTTTAATTACAACGGTGGTTTTTCAAGTCATTAGTCCTGGTTAAAATCCTGGCAAGAATTATGACATATGTTATGTTTTTACTATTATTAGGGTTAATTATAGGATTAGTGGGAGTTGCTTCTAATCCCTCTCCTTATTTTGCTGCTTTAGGGTTGGTGGTGGTTGCGGGAATAGGTTGTGGGGTATTGGTTGGGCATGGAGGGCCATTTCTATCTTTGGTTCTTTTTTTAATCTATTTAGGAGGAATGTTGGTAGTGTTTGCATATTCAGCAGCTTTAGCTGCTGAACCTTATCCTGAGACTTGGGGAAGTGGGCCGGTAGTGTATTACATATTAGTATATGTGTTAGTAGTATTGTTAACTTCTAGTTTGTCTTGAGGTAGTTGATATCAAACTTCCTGAGTCCCTGCTGATGAGCTTAGTAATTTTTCTATGTTTCGTGGGGATATAGGAGGGGTTGCATTAATGTACTCGGTGGGAGGGGGAATGTTATTGGTTAGTGCATGAGTGTTGCTTCTTACTTTGTTTGTTGTGTTAGAGTTGACTCGGGGGTTAGCTCGAGGGGCTCTTCGAGCTGTTTAATATATAATCATAAGTGTTATTAAGGCAAGGGTGAGAAGGAACAGGGTGAGGTAGGTTTTGATTATTCCTTGCTGTGTGTTGCTTGTTGATGTTACTAGTGGTAAGTTATAAGTGGTAATGCTTTTTGGTCCTACTTTTTCTAGTCAAGTTTGATCAATTATTTGGCTTGCTATTAATTGTCCTAAGGTTAAGTTTAGTTTAGGGGTGAGGCGATGAATAATTATTGGGAAGAACCCTAGTATGTTTGAGAAGTGATGGCTGGTTAGGCGGGGAAAAATTTTATATTGGTGGGAGGTTAGGGATGCTAGTTCTAAGGCTATAAGTAAACCAACAATTGAGACTAGTAGGGCTATTAATTTTAATGTTAGGGGTATTGTTATTACTGGTGTTTTTATGGGTAGTATATTGGACGAAATTAGTAATCCTGCAATAATGCTGCCTCATGCAAGACGTTTAATAGGTTTAATTACTGCAGGGTTGTTTTCGTTGATTGGAGGTAGTACGTTGAATCGGGGATGGCCTATAGATACAAAGAAGACTACTCGTAAACTATAAATGGCGGTAAATGAGGTAGCAATAAGGGTTAAAGTTAGGGCCCAGGCGTTTAGGTATGATGTGTTTAGTGCTTCAATAATGGCGTCTTTTGAAAAGAATCCTGCAAGGAAAGGGGTTCCGGTAAGAGCGAGGCTGCCAATGGTAAGGCATGAAGATGTAAAAGGAGTAAGGTGATGTATTCCTCCTATTTTTCGAATGTCTTGTTCATCATTTAGGCTATGAATAATTGATCCTGAGCATAGGAAAAGCATTGCTTTAAAGAAAGCATGTGTGCAGATGTGAAGGAATGCTAGTTGAGGTTGGTTTAGTCCAATGGTAACTATTATTAGTCCTAATTGGCTGGATGTGGAGAATGCTACAATTTTTTTAATATCATTTTGTGTTAGAGCACAGGTGGCGGTAAATAGGGTTGTTAGTGCTCCCAAGCATAAACATGTGGTTAAAGCTGTCTGGTTGTTTTCTAAAAGAGGGTTTAGTCGTACTAGAAGAAAAATACCTGCAACAACTATTGTGCTTGAGTGAAGTAGTGCGGAAACTGGTGTGGGTCCTTCTATAGCTGATGGGAGTCAAGGGTGTAGACCAAATTGTGCGGACTTTCCAGTTGCTGCTAGGATTAGACCTAATAGGGGGAATGTTAAGTCCGTGTTTTGAGTTCCGATAAATATTTGTTGAAGTTCTCATGAGTTGGTGTTTGTTGCTATTCAGGCTATGGCAAAGATTAGTCCAATGTCTCCGACTCGGTTATAAATAACAGCTTGTAATGCTGCTGTGTTAGCGTCGGTTCGACCGTATCATCAGCCGATCAGAAGGAATGATATAATCCCTACACCCTCTCAGCCAATAAATAGTTGAAATATATTGTTTGCTGTGACTAGGATGATTATTGCGATTAGGAAAATTAGTAAATATTTAAAAAATTGGTTTATGTTTGGGTCGGAGTGTATGTACCATGATGCAAATTCTAGAATCGATCATGTTACATATAAAGCAATAGGGACAAAGATAATGGAATAGAAATCAAATTTGAAGCTTAGGTTAATATCAAAAGTTAAAGTGTTTGTTCAAGTTCATGTGGTAATAATGGTTTCTGTGCCTTCATTTAAGAACAGAAATAATGGGAGAAGACTGGTGAAGAAAGCTATCTTTACTGCGGCTTTTACATAAGACAAGGCCCAACTGTCTTCCCGCGGAAGCGGGTTTAGGGTATTTAGTGCTGGGAATGTAAGAATAAAGAGTGTTATGATTAGGCTGGAGGTTATGATTAGGGGAGTAGGGTGCATAGCTACTACTTGGATTTGCACCAAGGGTTTTTGGTTCCTAAGACCAACGGATGGGCTGTTATCCTTTAGGAGCGATGCGAGTGAGCCTTGGGGTTCAACCAAGGTAGGCGGAGATTAGCAGTCTTCGTTGCTAGCGAGCCTCTCTCGGTGGGTAAGAGGGTTTTAACCTCTATTTTCAGAATCACAATCTAAGATTTTTATTAAACTATACCTACAAGCAGTCCACCCTCAAACTAGTTCGGGTTTTAAAACTAGTAATATTAGAGGTAGGATGTGTAGGGTTATGATTAAATGTTCTCGAGTGTGTGATGGTTCTATGGATATTATGTGTATCGGAACGGGGCCTCGTTGGGTTATTAAGAATATGTATAGGGAGTAGCTCGCAGTGATAAGAGTTCCCGCTCCTGTTAATATTAAAGTTCATCATGACCAGTTAAATAATGAGGTAATAATTATTAACTCTCCTATAAGGTTAGGTAGAGGAGGTAGGGCTAAGTTTGCAAGGCTAGTAATAAATCATCATATAGTTATAAGGGGGAGAATTATTTGTAATCCTCGTGCTAGTAGTATGGTTCGGCTATGTGTCCGTTCATAATTTGTATTGGCTAGGCAGAAGAGAGCGGAGGAAGTGAGGCCGTGAGCAATTATTAAAATTAGGGCTCCTGTAAACCCTCAGGAAGTTTGGATAAGAATTCCTCCCACGACTAGTCCTATATGACTGACGGAGGAATAGGCAATAAGGGATTTTAGATCTGTTTGTCGTAAACAGATGGATCCTGTTATGATTACACCTCATAGGGCAAAAATAATAAAGGGGTAGCTTAATTCTTTTGACAGAGGCTCTAATATAATTATTATTCGTATTATTCCATAACCTCCTAGTTTAAGGAGAACTGCAGCTAGTACTATGGAGCCTGCGATTGGGGCTTCAACATGTGCTTTAGGTAATCACAGGTGTACTCCGTAAAGAGGTATTTTTACGAGGAAAGCTAGGAGGCAGGCTGTTCATCATAGTTTATCGCTGTAGGTTGAGAGATTTAGTGGGCTAGAATAATGGAGGGTCAATAAAGATAGGGTCCCTGTTGTATTTTGCAGGATTAGTAAAGAGACTAATAATGGAAGAGAGCCTGCTAGGGTATAAAATAAGAAGTAAGTTCCTGCATTAAGGCGTTCTGTTTGGTTACCTCAGCGGGTAATGATAATTAGAGTGGGAATGAGGGTGGCTTCAAACATCACGTAAAATATAAGGATTTCAATTGCACTAAAAGCTAGGATTAGAAAGACTTGTAGAGATGTAAGTAGGGTAATATATATTCGTTGGCGGTTAAGAGGTTCTAGGGTTATATGGTTTTGGCTTGCTAAGATTATTAGGGGGAGGAGTCAGCATGTGAGGATTAGTAGGGGTGTCGATAAAGGATCGGTAGCTATGAGTGGATTTAGGGTTGTTCATCCTGTTTCGAACATGTTCTTCAGCCAAGTTAGGCTCATTAGGGCGATGATAAGACTGTGGAATAAAGTAGTGGTTCAAAGTCATTTAACTGATGTAAGTCATGTTGTTGGAATTAGTATAAGGGTGGGGATGAGGATTTTTAGCATTGTAATAGGCTAAGGTTTTGGAGACGATCGGTACCATGTGTACGGGCAGTTGCGACTAGTAGGGCTAGTCCTGCGCTTGCTTCGCAAGCGGAGAAAGCTAGTAAGAGTATAGGTGCAGTTGAGAAGTTGGTGGAGTTTAATTGTAGGGTTCAAAGAGAAAGTGCAATAAAAAGGGATAGCATTATCCCTTCTAGACATAGGAGAGCAGATAGAAGATGGGTTCGATGAAATGCTAGACCTGTCAGTCCTAGTATAAAGGTTGATGTGAAGGTGAAGTGAACGGGAGTCATTAGATAATTATGGGTTTTAACCACAAGTTTTTGAGCCGAAATCAAATGTTTTTTTTAAACTAAGTATCTATTCGGCCCATTCAAGTCCACCTTGGACTCATTCATAAATTAGGCCAAGGGTTAGTATTAGTAATACAGCAGTTGCCCATAGAAAAGTGGTTACTGGAGTTGCTAGTTGGTCTCCTCATGGAAGGGGTAGAAGTAGGGCGATTTCTAGGTCGAAAAGGAGGAATAAGATAGCAACTAGAAAAAATCGTATAGAAAAAGGGAGTCGGGCGGATCCTAAGGGATCAAAGCCACATTCATAAGGAGATAGTTTTTCATGGTCGGGAGTTATTTGGGGGAGTCAGAAGGATACTATTGCTAGAATCATTGAGAGTAAAATAGTAATAATAATTACAGATGTAATTAAGTTCATTATCTTTCCTTGGAGTTTAACCAAGACCGGGTGATTGGAAGTCACTAATACTAATTTAGTACTAGAAAGATTAAGAACCTCATCAGTAAATGGAGATATATAGGAAAAGTCATACGACATCAACAAAATGTCAGTATCAAGCAGCTGCTTCAAATCCAAAATGGTGTTCGGATGTGAAGTGGTATTTAATTTGTCGCATTAGGCATACTGCTAGGAAGGTGGATCCAATAATGACGTGTAGTCCGTGAAATCCGGTTGCTACAAAGAAAGTTGAGCCATAAACTCCATCTGCAATTGTGAAAGGGGCTTCGTAGTATTCTATGGCTTGGAGAAAGGTGAAGTAGAAGCCTAAGAGAATAGTTAGGGTAAGAGAGTGAACTGCTTGTTTTCGTTCTCCTTCTATAATGCTATGATGTGCTCAAGTTACTGTGACGCCGGATGCTAGAAGAACTGCTGTATTTAGGAGGGGAACTTCAAATGGGTCTAGGGTGGTGATACCTGTTGGAGGTCAACAGCCTCCAAGTTCGGGGGTAGGAGCAAGGCTTGAATGGTAAAATGCTCAGAAGAATCCTAGAAAAAAGAACACTTCAGAAGTAATAAATAAAATCATACCATATCGAAGGCCTTTTTGTACAGGAGGAGTGTGGTGTCCTTGAAATGTACCTTCTCGTACGATATCGCGTCATCATTGATATATTGTTAATAGAAGTAGAATTGTTCCTAAAGTTATTAGAATTGTGGAACGAAAATGGAATCAGGTTGCAAGTCCTGATGTTATTAGTAGGGCAGCAATTGCTCCTGTCAGTGGTCATGGGCTTGGGTCAACTATATGATACGGGTGTGCTTGATGGGCCATTAGACATTTTCTTCTAGGTAAAGTGTTAGAAGTAGTACGAATACATAGGCTTGAATCATGGCCACGGCTACTTCTAAAAGGGTTAGGAGGATTAGTACTGTAGTTGTTAAAATGGCCACGGTAGGCATTATAGGGGTGAGTACAAAAGCAGCTGTTGCAATTAATTGAATAAGGAGGTGCCCTGCAGTTAAATTAGCCGTAAGTCGTACGCCAAGGGCTAAAGGCCGAATAAATAGACTGATTGTCTCGATAATAATTAAAACGGGGATTAGAAGGGTAGGGGTACCTTCTGGTAGTAGGTGGCCTAATGATTGGGTGGGTTGGTTTCGTATACCAATAATTACTGTAGCGAGCCATAGTGGTACTGCAAAGCCTAGATTTAATGACAGTTGTGTTGTAGGTGTAAAAGTATATGGGAGAAGGCCAAGTATATTTAGTGTAATAAGGAAGAGTATTAGGGAGGTAAGGAGAACGGCTCATTTATGTCCCCCCGTATTTAATGGGAGAAGAATTTGATTTGTGAATCGATTAATAAATCATGATTGAGTAGTAAGTAGTCGGTTATTTAACCAACGAGTTGAGGGGGTGGGATATAGAATTCAAGGCAGGGTTAGGGCGATAGCAATTAAGGGAATACCTAAATAAACAGGGCTTATAAACTGATCAAAAAAGCTTAGTATCATGGTCAGGATCAGGGCTCTGTTTTTGATTTTTGAGTGCTTTGAAGTGTTGGTTCATTGGGGTAGTTGTGGGCTATAACTTTAGTTGGAATAATAGTGAGGAAAATAAGTCAGGATGCGATTAGAATTAGGAATCAGGGAGTGGGGTTTAGCTGTGGCATGTTCGCTAGGGGTGTTTGGGAGGCACCAATTTTTAGCTTAAAAGGCTAATGCTGTACCCGGTTTAGCTTCTTAGCGAGGCATCTTCGAGTATACAAGAGGATCAATTTTCAAAGTGTTCTAATGGTACTGCTTCTACTACAATAGGTATAAAACTGTGGTTTGCCCCACAGATTTCAGAGCATTGGCCATAGAAAACTCCGGGTCGGGAGGCAATGAAGGCGGTTTGATTTAATCGTCCAGGGACTGCATCTATTTTTACACCAAGAGCAGGTACCGTTCATGAGTGGAGTACGTCGTCAGCCGAGACTAGTACCCGGATGGGAGATTCAACTGGAATCACCATGCGGTGGTCTGCTTCTAGCAGTCGGAATTGTCCTGGAGTGAGATCTTGGGTTGGAATTATGTACGAATCAAACCCCAGATCTTCATAATCTGTATATTCATAGCTTCAATATCATTGGTGTCCTACTGCTTTGATTGTTAGAAGAGGGTTATTGACCTCATCTATTAGGTAAAGGATTCGAAGAGAAGGAAGGGCAATTAGAATAAGAATGATAGCGGGTAGGATTGTTCAAATAATTTCGATCTCTTGGGAGTCTAGGATGTATTTGTTAGTAAGTTTAGTAGAGACTATTGCTACGATAATATATAGCACAAGGGTACTGATTAAGAACACAATTATTAAGGCGTGGTCATGAAAATGTAGAAGCTCTTCTATTACTGGAGAGGCTGCGTCTTGAAAGCCTAGTTGAGAAGGATGTGCCATAATAAACAAAACACGCGGGGTTTTAACCCACTACTTCGTCTTGACAAGGCGATGTAATAAACTGTTCTACTAGTGCTTTATTAAGAAAGTGACAGAATGGTTATGTGATTGGCTTGAAACCAGTTAAAGGGGGTTCGATTCCTCCCTTTCTCGTTAAGTCGATTGTACTTGAACAAATGCGGGTTCTTCAAATGTGTGGTAGGGTGGAGGACAGCCATGTAGTCATTCCACGTTTGTTGTGGTTAATTCTACTGCAAGTACTTCACGTTTAGCAGCAAATGCTTCTCAGATAATAAATAAAAATATAATAACTGCAATTAAAGAGATGAGAGAACCAATTGAAGAGACAGTATTTCATAAAGTGTAGGCATCTGGGTAATCTGAGTACCGACGAGGCATTCCGGCGAGTCCTAGGAAGTGTTGTGGGAAGAAGGTTAAGTTTACTCCTACAAATATAATTCCAAAATGGATTTTGGTTCAAGTATTGTGGAGTGTGTAGCCTGAGAATAAGGGGAATCAGTGGACGAAGGCGCCAACGATGGCAAAGACAGCTCCTATAGATAGGACATAGTGAAAGTGGGCAACTACGTAGTATGTGTCATGTAGAACAATATCTAAAGATGAGTTGGCTAGGACAATTCCTGTTAGTCCTCCTACAGTGAATAAGAAGATGAAGCCCAGGGCCCACAGTAAGGGAGTTTCTCATTTAATTGAGCTTCCGTGTAGGGTGGCAAGTCAGCTAAATACCTTTACTCCCGTGGGAATAGCAATAATTATTGTAGCAGATGTAAAGTAGGCTCGTGTATCTACGTCTATTCCTACTGTAAATATATGGTGGGCTCAGACAATAAACCCTAGTAAGCCAATGGCTATTATTGCCCAAACTATTCCTATATAGCCGAAAGGTTCTTTTTTACCTGAATAATAGGCAACGATGTGTGAGATTATACCAAAACCGGGTAGGATAAGAATATACACTTCAGGATGACCAAAGAATCAAAATAGATGTTGATAAAGAATTGGGTCTCCTCCTCCAGCTGGATCAAAGAAGGTAGTATTTAGATTACGGTCTGTTAAAAGTATAGTAATGCCAGCAGCAAGTACAGGGAGTGATAAAAGAAGTAGGACTGCTGTAATTAGTACGGCCCATACGAAAAGAGGTGTTTGGTATTGTGAAATAGCAGGGGGTTTTATGTTGATAATAGTTGTAATAAAATTAATTGCCCCTAGAATTGAAGAAATTCCTGCTAAATGTAGGGAAAAAATTGTTAGGTCAACTGATGCTCCTGCGTGGGCAAGATTACCTGCTAAAGGGGGGTAGACTGTTCATCCAGTACCAGCTCCAGCTTCGACGCCAGAAGATGCAAGAAGGAGTAGGAATGAGGGAGGGAGAAGCCAAAAGCTTATATTGTTTATTCGAGGGAATGCTATGTCAGGTGCCCCAATTATTAAAGGGACTAATCAGTTTCCAAATCCTCCAATTATGATTGGTATTACCATAAAGAAAATTATAACGAAAGCATGTGCGGTAACGATTACGTTGTAAATTTGGTCGTCTCCTAAGAGAGCTCCGGGTTGGCTTAATTCTGCTCGGATAAGAAGGCTTAAGGCTGTGCCTACTATCCCAGCTCAGGCACCGAACACTAAATAAAGGGTGCCAATATCTTTGTGATTGGTTGAGAAAAATCAGCGGGTGATTGCCACAGGTAGGATGGCTGAGTTTAAAGCGGTGGATTGTAGCCCCATAAACAGAGGTTCAATCCCTCTTCTTACCAAGCCTTGAGGTGTTTTACATATTAGATTGCAAATCTTAAGTGGCAGATGAAAGTCTGCCGGGGCTTTCCCCCGCCTTTTCATCTTAAGGCGGGGGAAAGTAGATTGATGCTCGCTGGTTTGAGCGTTTAGCTGTTAACTAAAAGTTTGTAGGATCGAGGCCTACCTGTCTAGTAAGGCTTTATCTTAATTAAAGTGTCTGTTTTGCATGCAGAAGATGTAGGGTAGAGTCCTGCAAGTCTTATCAGGGACTGAAAGATTTTCACTCTCGCTTAGGGCTTTGAAGGTCCTTGGTCTATGCTTAACCTAAGTCTCTTACAGAGTAAAAGTTGAAATCATTGCAGGTATTATGGGTATTAGGGCTAGGGTTGCGGTTGTAGAGATAGCAATTGGTAGTGTTGCTTGCATTGGACGGAGTCGTCAAGGGGTGGTGCCTGTTAGGTTGTTTGGTGAAATAGTTAAGGTTATTGCGTATGATAGGCGTAGATAGAAGTAAAGGCTGAGTAGAGCACTTAGGGCTGCTATTGTTGCTAGTAGGGCGAGACTTTGTTTTGTAAGTTCTTGTAAAATTAGTCATTTGGGCATAAATCCTGTTAATGGAGGTAGTCCTCCTAGTGAGAGTAAAATTAATGGTGTAAGAGAGGTAAGCGCGGGCGTTTTTGTTCAAGAGATAGCTAGAGTGTTAATATTAGTTGATTTAGTAAGTTTAAATACTAGGAATGTTGAGAATGTCATGATGAAATATGTTAATAGGGTTAGCAAGGCTAGTGACGGGAAAAATGGTAGGACTATTATTATTCAACCGAGGTGAGCAATTGATGAGTAGGCAAGGATTTTTCGGAGCTGGGTTTGATTTAGGCCACCCCAGCCTCCAACTAGTGTAGATATTAATCCTAGGGTTACTAATAGATTTGTGTTAATGTGGGGTATTTGGATCATTAAGATGAAAGGTGCTATTTTTTGTCAGGTTGATAGGATTAGTCCTGTGATCAGGTCTAGGCCTTGTATAACCTCTGGTAATCATGCATGAATAGGTGCTAGTCCTAGCTTTAGTGCTAATGCTAGTGTTGTTAGGCCAATAGATAGTGGGTGAGTTATGTGTTGGAGGTCTCATTGTCCTGTTAATCATGCGTTGGTTGTAGTGGCAAACAATAGTATTGAGGCTGCAGTAGCCTGGGTTAGAAAGTATTTAGTGGTAGCTTCAACTGCCCGGGGGTGATGGTATTGGGCTATTAATGGAATGATGGCTAAGGTGTTGATTTCTAGTCCTATTCAAGCAAGAAGTCAATGGGAGCTGATGAATGTAATTATAGTGCCCAGTCCCAGTCCGAAAAGTAGTATGGCTAAAATGTAAGGATTCATTAGTAAAAGAAGGATTTTAACCAACATTTCCGGGGTATGGGCCCAAAAGCTTAATTAGCTGATTTTACTAGGAAGTGGTGTAGTGGAAGCACTAAGAGTTTTGATCTCTTCAGGTTGGGTTCGAGTCCCTTTTTTCTAAGGAGATGGAGGGATTTTAACCCTCATTTTTCACTCTATCAAAGTGGTCCTTTATTTCAGGCACAGCTCCTATTTACATTTGAGGGGGAAGACCAGCTAGTGAAATCGGAAGAGCTAAGTGTCAAATTACTAGTGCGAGTGTCAGTGGTAGGAAGTTTTTTCAGATTAGATGTATTAGTTGGTCATATCGAAATCGAGGGTAGGAAGCTCGAATTCATAGGAACAGTACTGATAGAAGTGCTGCTTTAGTTATTAGGTTAATAGTTGTTAGTTCTGATATCAAAGGGATATGCGAAGCTCCTAGGAATAGTGTTGTGGAAAGTGTGTTTATGAGGAGGATATTCGCGTATTCTGCTAGAAAGAATAGTGCGAAAGGTCCTCCTGCATATTCTACATTGAATCCTGATACGAGTTCTGATTCTCCTTCAGTTAAGTCAAATGGTGCGCGGTTGGTCTCAGCTAGGGTTGAAATATATCACATTGCTGCCAAGGGTCAGGCTGGGAGTACAAGTCAGATGCTTTCTTGGGTAATATTAAAGGTTTGAAGCGTGAAGCTACCGGAGAAAATGATAATGTTTAAGAGAATTAGGCCTAAACTAACTTCATATGAGATTGTTTGAGCGACGGCTCGAAGAGCGCCAATTAATGCATATTTAGAATTTGAAGCTCAACCTGAACCTAGAATAGAGTAGACTGCTAGACTAGATAATGCCAGGACAAATAGAATTCCCAGATTTAGATCTAGAACTGGGTGGGGTAAGGGTATAGGGGCTCATAGAGTAAGTGCCAGTGTTAGTGCAAGTATAGGGGCGAGTAGAAATAAAATAGGGGAGGAGGTGGAGGGTCGGACTGGTTCTTTAATAAATAATTTTACTCCATCGGCGATGGGTTGGAGTAGACCATAAGGTCCCACAATGTTAGGGCCTTTTCGTAGTTGTATATAGCCAAGTACCTTTCGTTCTAGAAGTGTAAGAAAAGCAACGGCTAGTAAAATCGGTACAATATAGGCAATAGGGTTGAGAATGTGCGTGATGAGTGTAATAATCATAGTTGGGGAGAGGATTTGAACCTCTATTAAAAGGGCTTAGGTCTTTTGCAATTACCGGGCTCTGCCACACCAACATGCCGTTATCTTCGGCAATGAGGGCACGGCCTCTTGCCTAATTTAGTTGACTTCATTAGGTCGGGGTAAGGCGTTCTTTAAGAATTGGCCTCTTCTTTTCGGTCCTTTCGTACTAGAAAAGAACCTTGCATAGATAGAAACTGACCTGGATTACTCCGGTCTGAACTCAGATCACGTAGGACTTTAATCGTTGAACAAACGAACCATTAATAGCGGTTGCACCATTAGGATGTCCTGATCCAACATCGAGGTCGTAAACCCCCTTGTCGATATGGGCTCTAAAAGGGGATTGCGCTGTTATCCCTAGGGTAACTTGGTTCGTTGATCGGCGTTGCCGGATCTTAAAGGTCAGAAGTTCTGTTTCATAGAACCGTGGTTCTTGGATGAAATAGCTGTGCTATTATTCCACGTGGAGGTTGGTTGTTTCTCCGTGGTCGCCCCAACCAAAGATGTAGAAGTAGGGGCCATTATGTTTTGTTCTTTATTTTAGAGGTCTTTAACATGGGCTGTCTATCATCTAAAGCTCCATAGGGTCTTCTCGTCTTATGATAATATCTCCGCTTCTGCACGGGGAGATTAATTTCATCGACTTGAGAGAGGAGACAGCTAAGCCCTCGTTTTGCCATTCATACAGGTCTACATTTAATAGGCAAGTTATTACGCTACCTTTGCACGGTCAAAATACCGCGGCCGTTGAACTAATGTCACAGGGCAGGCAGGACCTCTTATTTTTAGTTTACAAGAGGCGATGTTTTTGGTAAACAGGCGAGGTTTAGTTATGTGTTTGCCGAGTTCCTTCTCTTTCTTTTAGTCTTTCCTTAAGGGCATGCCTGTGTGGGGGTAACGGTTAATACTGGGGTGTTTTCCGGTTATTCACTTATTATCCAATACCCTCTTTATTTGGGGCCGTTAAAATTCGGTGGCTTGTCCGTTTCGATTTACACTTATGCTAGGAGAGAGGTTAAACTCTCTTATTACTCATATTAGCATGGTCGCTTCTATATGTTGTATAGAATGGCCTATTAAAGTTAGGGGAATAAGATTGTGTGACCAGTATTTAGGGGTAGTTTTATACTTGAGCTTTGACGCTTTCTGTCAAGATGGCTGCTTTTAGGCCCACTTGGGTATTCTGCCTCTAAGTATTGTGATCTTTATCCTTCTGAAAAAGTTGTATCTTATTTCAAAGGGGCTGTACCCCCTTTGAATAACTCCCAAGGTTTCTATTTATTTGAAGTAGTAAAAACTAAAGTAAATGTAGAAGCCAAGGGGCTGAACTACTATTCAATTCTTAGGCAACCAGCTATAACTAAGTTCGATAGGTTTGTCGCCTCTACTCAAAGCTCTTCCCACTCTTTTGCCACAGAGACGGGTTGGCCCTATTAGATAGGCTGTCTTGGAGTAGCTCACTTAGTTTCGGGTAATAAACTAAAGCTCGCTTTGCTTAGATTACACTGGCTAAATCATGATGCAAAAGGTACGAGTTTATATCTCTACTTTTGTCAGCTTTACTGAGTTATTTCATTTCTCTTTCAGCAGTCCCTTACGGTACTTTTTTTGTTGCTTCATGTTCCTTTTCTGTCGCCCGTACTTAGGGGGAAAAATGGTTTGTTTGCACATTTATATTATGTTAGGGGTTATTGGTATTGATTGTTGTCTTTGTTTGGTTGAGCTAGCTGTTAGGCTTCAGGGTAATCTGGTTTGCACAGATGACTTCTCAGTGTAAGGGAGATGCTTTTCTATTTAGCTATACTCTGATTATACCAAGTACACCTTCCGGTACACTTACCATGTTACGACTTGTCTCCCCTTGTAAATAAGACGAATTAATTATCTGAGTTTAAAAGTAGGGTTGGGGAGAGTGACGGGCGGTGTGTGCGCGCTTTAGGGCCAATTTCAGTAGAACACTCTATTTTCTACTTACTGCTAAATCCTCCTTCAGATGTACGTTTCAGTACAGTGTTCGTATTCCCTTAGCAAAGGGAATGTAGCCCATTTCTTCCCTTTCCATGCGCTACACCTCGACCTGACGTTCTGGGTTATACTAATTTTGCTTACTATTAGTCCTTCACAGGGTAAGCTGACGACGGCGGTATATAGGCGGGTGAAACAAGGAAAGGTGAGGTTAGACGGGGATTATCGGTTATAGAACAGGCTCCTCTAGGTGGGTTTAAAGCACCGCCAAGTCCTTTGGGTTTTAAGCTAATGCTCGTAGTACCCAGGCGGATAATAGATGTATTAAATATCAATGTTTACGGCTATGCATAGTGGGGTATCTAATCCCAGTTTGTTTCGTAGCTTTCGTGGATTCAGAGTTTGTTTAAGACCACTTTCGTAGTTGGGCTTCTTATTTTTGAATACGTATGACAGTACTAAAAGTCTTTAGTCTTAGTATATTTATCTTTTAACCACTCTTTACGCCGAGTTCTATCAACTTGGGCCTCTCGTTTAACCGCGGTGGCTGGCACGAGTTTTACCGGCTCTTTTAACTTTAACTAAGTCAAGTTTTCACTTATGGCTTAATGTTTATCACTGCTGAATTCCCTTGAGGGTGTGGCTAAGCAAGGTGTTGTGGGCTAATAGGATGAGCCTGATACCAGCTCCTTGTTTCCAAATAGGGAACTGTTAGGGCATTCTCACAGGGGTGCGGATACTTGCATGTGTAAATTTAGTTAAAGTTGATAGTAAAGTTAGGACCAAACCTTTGTGTTTACGGAGCTTTTTATGGCTCATCTCAACATCTTCAATGTTGTGCTTTGATTTAAGCTACGTTAAC